TCTCTGATGACACCTTTTTAGTTAGAGATAGTAATAGGAATATTTATTCCATATATTTTGATATTACTAATCAAATTTTTGAGATTGACAATGATCCTTCTTTACTGAGTGAACGAGAAAGTTCGTTTTTTAGTTATTGGACTTATGCTTATCTGAAGAATGGATCGAAGAATGACGATCCGCCCTGTGATCATTCCATGTATGATACTAAATACAGTTGGAATAATCACATTACTAGTTGCATTAACTCTTATCTTGGTTCTCAAATTTGTATTGAGAGTTCCTTTTTAAGTAGTGGTGACAATTCCAGTGACAGTTACATTTATAGTTACATTTATGGTGAAAGTAGAAATAGTAATAAAAGGGGGAGCTCCAGTATAAGAACTAGCAGGAATGGTATTGATTTCACTCGAAGAGAAAATTCTACTGATTTACATTTGAATCAAAAATATAGCCATTTGTGGGTTCAATGCGAAAATTGTTATGGATTAAATTATAAGAAACTTTTTAAGCCCAAAATGAATATTTGTGACCAATGTGGATATTATTTGAAAATGAGTAGTTCAGATCGAATCGAACTTTCGATTGATCCAGGTACTTGGGATCCTATGGATGAAGACATGGTTTCTCTGGATCCTATTGAATTTCATTCGGAGGAGGAACCTTATAAAAATCGTATTGATTTTTATCAAAGAAAGATAGGATTAACCGATGCTGTTCAAACAGGCACAGGTCGACTAAACGGTATTCCCATAGCAATTGGAGTTATGGATTTTCAGTTTATGGGGGGTAGTATGGGATCCGTAGTAGGCGAGAAAATCACCCGTTTGCTCGAGTACGCTACCAATAAATTTTTACCTCTGATTCTAGTGTGTGCTTCCGGAGGAGCACGTATGCAAGAAGGAAGCTTGAGCTTGATGCAAATGGCTAAAATATCTGCTGCTTTATATGATTATCAATCCCATAAAAAGTTATTCTATGTATCAATCCTTACATCTCCTACTACTGGTGGGGTAACGGCTAGTTTTGGGATGTTGGGGGATATCATTATTGCCGAACCGAATGCTTATATTGCATTCGCAGGTAAAAGAGTAATTGAACAAACATTGAATAAGATAGTACCTGAAGGTTCACAAGCGGCTGAATATTTATTCCATAAGGGCTTATTCGATCCAATTGTACCACGTAATCCTTTAAAGGATGTTCTGAGTGAGTTATTTAAGCTTCACGCTTTTTTTCCTTTGAATTAAAATTCACTTATTAAGTTAAAGTTAAGTAGAGCCTTAAGTCAAATTATTTTTATTTAATTTAGTTACATTTTTGTATTTGTAGCGAACAATCCGATAGTTTATCGGAATCAAAGTAAAAATTCTAAGGAAGAATTTCTTTTTTCTTTATCATAATATTTAATTGTAAATTGTATAAAGAATCGTGCGGATAATTCTTTTTTTTATACCGATATTACTGATTATTAATTAGGAAACCTCTATCTCTATCAACAAGATAAAAAAAATGGTTCCTTCTTCGAAATTCAAATTGGGCAAGGCAAATAAAATAAACCTAAGGTCATCTTTCCTTATTGCTTCGTATGTATAGTATATATAATTCAAATATAGAAAATATAGATATAGAGTATCTTTTCTTTCTACTATATCTTCCGAGAATCTCTATTTTTACTAAGAATCCTGTTGTTGGATTGAATTCTAACGAATCCTTCGGGAATTTGTAAGAAACTCTTTATTTCTTTATTTATTAAATAAAATCAAAATGAGAATTCAATTCTAATTTTAAGACAAGAATAGAATAGATTATCATACGTATATTTCTATATTTCATGTAGAAAGATAAAGAAGAATAAGTCTCATTTATTTAATTATCTATTCCTTGCACTTATTATTTAATATATATACTCACTTAGATATACTCAATATAATTATATACGAATTATAATTATTCTAAGATATCTTTCTAACAATAACAGGTACAAATATTAAATCGAGGTACCCATTCTATGACAACTCTTAACAACTTACCCTCTCTCTTTGTGCCTTTAGTGGGCCTAGTATTTCCGGCAATTGCAATGGCTTCTTTATCTCTTCATGTTCAAAAAAACAAGATTTTTTAGATTCGATAGGTGCAAATCTTATCTATTTTTTTTTCAAGACTTAGATATAGATAACACAGATATCTATTTAGTAGTAGTAGAATATGTCGGTTTCCTCCGAACATATATCTTATGTATGCGTAAATATATGGGTAAATAAATTATAGCAATTTTCAAATAGATCGGAATCGAGGTGGATGTATGAAATGTAAAGTCAATGTATCTATATGTGGATATCTATAGGAGATCATATAAAAGGGATATTCTTATTTTAGACCTAACCAATTGGATCTAACCAATTAGATGAATTACTCCTAAAGGGTTACATCCGAATGATGCTAGTTGATGAGAGTTACTTCGGAAACAAAAAAAAGGAAAGTCAAATTCATTTGGACTATTTTCTCAATTCCAATAAAATGCAACTGGATCTAGTATGAGTTGGCGATCAGAACATATATGGATAGAACTTATAGTGGGGTCTCGAAAAATAAGTAATTTCTGCTGGGCCTTTATCCTTTTTTTAGGTTCACTAGGATTCGTATTAGTTGGATCTTCCAGTTATCTCGGTAAGAATTTGATATCTTTAGTTCCCTCTCAACAAATTCTTTTTTTTCCACAAGGGATCGTGATGTCTTTCTACGGTATCGCAGGTCTCTTTATTAGTTTATATTTGTGGTGCACAATTTCGTGGAATGTAGGTAGTGGCTATGATCGATTCGATAGAAAAGAAGGAATAGTGTGTATTTTTCGTTGGGGATTTCCTGGAAAAAATCGTCGCATCTTCCTACGATTTCGTATGAAAGATATTCAGTCCATCCGAATAGAAGTTAAAGAGGGTATTTATGCTCGTCGGGTCCTTTATATGGAAATCAAAGGACAGGGGGCCGTTCCCTTGACGCGTACTGATGAGAATTTGACTCCGCGTGAAATTGAGCAAAAAGCCGCCGAATTGGCCTATTTCTTGCGCGTACCGATTGAAGTATTTTGAAATGAACTTGAACTGAAGAAGAAATTCTTTCCCATCGGCAGGGAAAAAATTCAAGAATTCTCTTTTCTTTCTTCAGCATAGCATAGCTTAATAAAGTTTTTTCAGAACGTTCATTCGATCCAAAGTAGACGTATATGGAACATCCATAAAACGAAACTTTTTTTGTCCGCATAAAAAAGAATTTATGCGTATGGAAATCCACTCAACTCAATTCAGTAAAAAACAAGTAAAAGTAACAAATCGAAATAAAATAATAGATTCATCTCCTATATCAAAACATTTCGGAATAAAGGATTTCTCTTTTTATTTTCAATATGAATTGATAGGTTAGATACAAATAGATCATATCTTGTAAATGCTCTCTCCTTTCTTTTGTCAATCGACCTTTCTTTTTTTTTTTATCTTTTCTTTTGTGTTTCTTAATGATCAAAGGCAAAGGATTGCTTGTATCTCTTATCATTTTTGATCATTAGTTTTTGAATTTGTGATCGTTAGATCAGAATATTCTTCATAAATCTCGCTCCATTTTTCCACCCGGCCATTTTTTTTTTCGAAAGATTTTCTTTTTTGATAGAAAGGACAAAGGGAGTTCTTTTGGCTTGAAATCCGAATAATATTCATTATTTGCTTGAATTGGTTGGCATTCATCAAAAAGGGCTTCGAATTTGATCAATTCAATTGAGGTATCTGGAAACAATATTTTTTCTTATTTCTTCATTCGAAACGGGCTCTTATTCTATTTCTGTATTCTTTCTAAATTCAAGGACTCACTACTAAATCACAAATAAAAAACAGGGAATAGATTCATAGGTCCGATGCCTTGGAATAGAACTTAGGGTTAATAGAAATAGTAGATCACATAGATTCAACAAATGAGGTGGGTTCATTAACAATTCAATGATGAAAAAATGGCAAAAAAGAAAGCATTTCTTCCTCTTCTATATCTTACATCTATAGTATTTTTGCCCTGGTGGATCTCTCTCTCATTTAATAAATGTCTTGAATTTTGGATTACTAATTGGTGGAATACTAGGCAATCCGAAACTTTTTTGACTGATATTCAAGAAAAGAGTATTCTAGAAAAATTCATAGAATTGGAAGAACTCTTACTCTTGGACGAAATGATAAAAGAATACCCGGAAACACATCTACAAACACTTCGTATAGGAATCCACAAAGAAACGATCGAATTGATCAAGATGCACAATGAGGATCATATCCATATGATTTTGCACTTATCGACAAATATAACCTCTTTCATTATTTTAAGTGGTTATTCTATTCTGGGTAATGAAGAACTTGCTATTCTTAACTCTTGGGTTCAAGAATTCCTATATAACTTAAGTGACACAATAAAAGCTTTTTCTATTCTTTTATTAACTGATTTATGTATCGGATTCCATTCGCCCCATGGTTGGGAACTAATGATTGGCTATGTCTACAAAGATTTTGGATTTGCTCACAACGATCAAATTATATCTGGTCTTGTTTCTACTTTTCCAGTCATTCTGGATACAATTTTTAAATATTGGATCTTCCGTTATTTAAATCGTGTATCTCCATCACTTGTAGTGATTTATCATTCAATGAATGACTGATCCAACTATAATATTTGTTACTTTGTAACATAAGGTACATAAGAAAAGCATTTCAATTTTAAGACGTACTTACTCTTTCTACCCTACAGGGATTTCTCCTACTCCTATATTCCAGTAAAATGATTTCAGTACAGTAAATAGCAGAATTGTGGATAGGGAACTATACAAGCGACCTACCTAATTTTATTGTAGAAATTTTCGGGATCAATGATTGGACCATGCAAACTAAAAACACCTTTTCTTGGATAAAGAAAGAGATTATTCGATCTATTTCCGTATCGCTAATGATATATATCATAACTCGGACATC